CGTTACAAAGAACTGCAGGACATTATAGCTATTCTTGGGTTGGATGAATTATCCGAAGAGGATCGTTTAACCGTAGCAAGAGCACGAAAAATTGAGCGTTTCTTATCACAACCCTTCTTCGTAGCAGAAGTTTTTACCGGTTCTCCAGGAAAATATGTTGGTCTAACCGAAACTATTAAGGGGTTTCAACTGATCCTTTCCGGAGAATTAGATGGTCTTCCGGAACAGGCCTTTTATTTGGTAGGTAATATTGATGAAGCTACCGCGAAGGCTATGAACTTAGATGTGGAGAGCAAATCGAAGAAATGACCTTAAATCTATGTGTATTGACTCCGAATCGAATTGTTTGGGATTCAGAAGTGAACGAAATCATTTTATCGACCAATAGTGGCCAAATTGGTGTATTACCAAATCACGCACCCATTGCCACGGCTGTAGATATAGGCATTTTGAGAATACGTCTTAACGATCAATGGTTAACAATAGCTCTGATGGGCGGTTTCGCTAGAATAGGCAATAATGAAATAACCATTTTAGTAAATGATGCAGAGAGGGGTAGTGACATTGATCTGCAAGAAGCTCAGCAAACTCTTAAAATAGCTGAAGCTAACTTAAGTAGCGCTGAAGGCAAGAGACAAACAATTGAGGCAAATTTAGCTCTCAGACGAGCTAGGACGAGAGTGGAGGCTATCAATGCAATCTCATAACCAATTAATTGTTGGTGCGTCCAAATACTAACAAATACGAATAAAGAAGTTCTGTTTATATTATACACCCTATTTGATTTGTATTCGGCCGATTGAATCCAATCAAGTGTAATCGGATTTTGATGAAAAACAAAAAATATCCAGTAGTGGGGTATGGAAAAAAAGATACAAAATAAATAAAAATAAGGTGGGTAGACTTAGTAGATACCATTGACTGCGGTATCTACTAAGTTCTACCTACTATTGGATTTGAACCAATGACTCCTGCCGTATGAAAGCAATACTCTAACCACTGGGTTAAGTAGGTCATTTATCATCATAAAGAGAAACAAAAGGAACCCGTCACATTGATAGATTATAGACGGAATCTTACTTCTAAGCAATACCCATCCCTGCCGGGAAACAGATCAGAGAGCCAGCATGTCGGATCATGCAACATTCACCTTGACAAGAAATTATATACATGATAAAATATTTATCACAAACACAAGAACACAAGGGCTATAGCTCAGTTGGTAGAGCACCTCGTTTACACGCGCGCCAATGTTTTTTCAGAAGAGTCCATCATGCAATCAACAGAATTTATCCTAGTAAAAAATGGATGTCTTACTCCACGGATTCGAGGGAACAAGAGAACAATAGCCTGACAAATAGCTGGTTGGTCCAATTGAGGTGTCAATCTCGACGCCAAATAGAACCCATCATTGATTTGATAATTGATAAGGTGAATACCCAGTCCATTCAATGCTAGGCATAATGAGTATAAGGACCTCAAAAAAATCTCTTTTCGTCCTATGAACTTGAAGGTGTATGAAGTTTCATATTTGACGCTTTGGGCAGAGCGATAGAGACTCCATTTCATTTAACTTAGGTTGATCTAGGCCGAAGGCAGACCTACGTCAAGATAACTCTTTCCTTTTTTGAAACACTTTGGTATTGCTACTGAATCAAAAGATCAGAGCACGCGGAGCCATCTCGTTACCTTTCTGTTAAGAAAAAAGATGGCGGACTCGCTGATATTTGTATCAGTTCATGAAAGAGCCCAATGCAAAAAAAAATGCATGTTGGGTCTTTGAAACAGTTCGAATCATTTCGATAAAAAAAAGAAGTTTGATCTGTTTTACCGAGAAGGTCTACGGTTCGAGTCCGTATAGCCCTAATTTTTCATTTTCATTCATGTGAGTTAATTTAAAATGGATTTGTACTTTAGTACATAGTCTAGTTTTTTATTTCCTCATTATTATTTGTTGTTTGTAGCCGGCCGATTGGTTGCCCCAATGAAATAGAATCATTCCTGCATTTTCGCTCACGGGGATCGTTCGGAACATGAAACTAAAAAAAATCCATTTCAATGCAATGGAACCAATCGGCATTTTTTTTTTATTTTGGATAAAAAAACCCACTCTTTTTCATTTCTTTTCGTGGGTTAATTACATACACATTTTTCCTATTTTACTACCCTTCTTTGCCTTGCGAAAAAAAAAAGTAAACTTTTTGATTAAGTCAAAATTCATGGCATGAGCCCAGCTAATATACTAAAACCCGATTGCTCATCATTCAAAATTCGGATTGTACTGATTTTTTTTGACTTTATACAAGAAGATTGGGGATCCCCTTGAACTTAGATTAGGAATCCCCTGACTTATCCACTTTTTTGTGGAAGAACAGCCCCAACGCGTTGTTTCACAGAGAATGTGAATTGATCTTAAATCCATAATTGGAATTGGGGTATTAGGAACCTATGCGTTTTGTTATATGTAAAAGCGCCTCGCAATTCAACGTATTGAATCCAA